AATTGGAAAACCTTATGGAAACCCTAATATTCTTGCAGAATTTATAGCTGGACAATTAAAGAATAGAGTTTCATTTCGAAAAGCAATGAAAAAGGCTATTGAATTAACAGAACAAGCGGATACAAAAGGAATTCAAATACAAATTGCGGGGCGTATCGACGGAAAAGAAATTGCACGTGTCGAATGGATCAGAGAAGGCAGGGTTCCCTTACAAACGATTCAAGCTAAAATTGATTATTGCTCTTATACAGTTCGAACTATCTATGGAATATTGGGCATCAAAATTTGGATATTTCTAGACGAAGAATAATTTTACTACTTGCCTTTCCCTCCTATCCAATGATTGAACAAAAAAAAAGGCCAATTCATTCTTTTTCTAATCAAGGGGAACATTTCGAATTCTTAATTCTATAAGGTTGAATAAAAATCCGATTGACCATTTGATATAATTGCTATGCTTAGTGTGTGACTCGTTGGTTTTTTTAGGGTGAGGATTAAAAAAGCCCAGCCCACATAGTATGAACTAAAAACTATAGAACTAATAACCAACCCATCACTTCGCATTATCTGGATCTAAAGAACCAGTCAAGATATGATATATAAGTCATATCTTTGTAGCAACTGAAATCTTTTGCATAAACAAAAAAAAGAAATCTGATTCTAAGTTGTAAAGCAAAATAGACAAAAAAGATGTGGATAAACGGAAGGATGAGAGAAAGAGATAAAAAGAATACCAATGATATGATATAAAATTCCAATATGTAAGGTCTATGAGTAATCTCATAAAAAGCAGTGTAATAAAGCATCAATACGCATTCATACCATACTAAAAAGAATCTTCTTATAGAAATGGAACAAAAAATTAAGAGCTTCGAGCCAATAAAGACTGAGAAGATTGACTCAAGAACCAATTTCATTCTGAGCTCCATTGTAGAATTCGGACCTAACCATTAAGTAAGAAGTGATGGGAACGACGGAACTTGTGAATGCAAAAGATTCTATTGAAAAGGAATCTTAATGATTCACTAGTCGGGATGGCGGAACGAACCAAAGATTAATTCATGTATTCTGAGATCTGAGAAGTCACGAGTTAACCCTACAAATGAAATAGGGATTGAAAGAGTAAATATTCGCCCGCGAAAACGTTTTTGATTGAAAAATTTAAGAGACAATACAATAAAGGACAAAATAAGGATTTGGTATAATAATACAATTTTTTTTCTATTTAGAAAACTACAAAGTTTAGTTATCTATTCAAACAAGATATACAAATTACTAATAGATTTAATGAAATTTCAAAGAAGCCCACGTTCAAGGTATTACTCAGTAAATACATATGTATATCTTAACTTAAGATTGACTATTCTAGCTTAATTCAAATTGCATTTTTTTGAATCCTTTTATTTGCGAGGAGCTGGATGAGAAGAAACTCTCACGTCCGGTTCTGTAGTAGAGATGGAATTCAGAACCAACCATCAACTATAACCCCAAAAGAACCAGATTCCGTAAACAACATAGAGGAAGAATGAAGGGAATATCTTATCGAGGTAATCGTATTTCTTTCGGTAAATATGCTCTTCAGGCACTTGAACCTGCTTGGATTACATCTCGACAAATAGAAGCAGGCCGACGGGCAATGACACGAAATGCACGTCGTGGTGGAAAAATATGGGTACGTATATTTCCAGACAAACCAGTTACACTAAGACCCGCAGAAACACGTATGGGTTCAGGAAAAGGATCCCCCGAATATTGGGTAGCTGTTGTTAAACCGGGGCGAATACTTTATGAAATGGGTGGAGTAACAGAAAATATAGCCAGAAGGGCTATTTCACTAGCAGCATCTAAAATGCCTATACGAACTCAATTCATTATTTCTTAATATAATAGAAAAAATATAGATATAGAAAGGGCTCTTAGATATGAATCAAAACCGCATGTTTCTTTTTTTTTTTGACAAAAATATTTCTTTTTTTCTTCGCCCTTTGCATTCAAAGAACGGATTAAAAAAATGATTCAACCTCAGACCCATTTAAATGTAGCGGATAATAGCGGGGCTCGAGAATTGATGTGTATTCGAATCATAGGAGCTAGCAATCGTCGATATGCTCATATTGGTGACGTTATTGTTGCTGTGATCAAAGAAGCAGTACCAAATATGCCCCTACAAAGATCAGAAGTAGTCAGAGCTGTAATTGTGCGTACCTGTAAAGAACTCAAACGTGACAACGGGATGATAATACGATATGATGACAATGCTGCAGTTGTTATTGATCAAGAAGGAAATCCAAAAGGAACTCGAATTTTTGGTGCAATCGCTCGGGAATTGAGAGACTTAAATTTTACTAAAATAGTTTCATTAGCTCCCGAGGTATTATAAAATGAAATTGTGATCTGTTTCAAGTAGGGTATTTGAAAGAAATAGATTAATATAGTAGATTGTGTCTCACGCATATATCTTTAATAATTCATATCATATTCCAAAATAAATAAGTAAAAAACACGTTGATTATATCAAATTTGGAGACCCCAATAATTTTAGTTCATCATGGGCAGGGACACTATTGCTGAGATAATAACTTCTATACGAAATGCTGATATGGATCGAAAAAGGGTGGTTCGAATAGTATCTACTAATATTACCGAAAATATTGTGCAACTACTTTTACGAGAGGGTTTTATCGAAAACGTGAGAAAACATCGAGAAAACAACAAAAATTTTTTGGTTTTAACCCTGCGACATAGAAGGAATAGGAAAAGACCCTATAGAAATATTTTCAATTTAAAACGAATCAGTCGACCTGGTCTACGAATCTATTCTAATTATCAACGAATTCCGCGAATTTTAGGTGGAATAGGGATTGTAATTCTTTCTACTTCTCGAGGTATAATGACAGATCGAGAGGCTCGACTTGAAGGAATAGGTGGAGAAATTTTGTGTTATATCTGGTAATCCTTTCTAATATCCAAATTGGATTCGAAACTTCCTATTTGTGAAATTTTGGAAAAAGAAAAAAGGGGGGGTGTCTAATATCTTTCGCATTAGTTGAGACCTCAAAGGAACTTTGTTTTATACAAATACTGCCAGGAGATAGAGTCAAAATTGAAGTAAGTCCTTATGATTCAAACAAAGGGCATATAATTTATCGACTCCACAACAAAGATTTGAAGGATTAGGTTTTCAACTTCACCATTCCTTTCGTGGGAATACAATTCGAGATGAACAATTTTAAGAAACTTATTTTCTTCCAAGAAATAGATTCAGAATTAAGATAAGGAATAAAAAATATGAAAATAAGAGCTTCCGTTCGTAAAATTTGTGAAAAATGTCGACTAATCCGTAGGCGGGGGCGCATTATAGTAATTTGTTCTAACCCGAGACATAAACAAAGACAGGGCTAATCAGACTTGCCAGAAGAGCCGATGTACAAATAAAGAATCTGTTTTGACATGAAATGGATATATCCATATATCTCTGACTCATATTTACGAGATGATAAAATATGGCAAAAGCTATACCGAAAATTAGTTCGCGTCGGAATGGACGTATTGGTTCACGTAAGGGTGCACGTAGAATACCAAAGGGAGTTATTCATGTTCAAGCAAGTTTCAATAATACCATTGTCACTGTTACAGATGTACGGGGTCGAGTAGTTTCTTGGTCCTCAGCTGGTACTTCTGGATTCAAAGGTACGAGAAGAGGAACACCGTTTGCTGCTCAAACCGCAGCAGCAAACGCTATCCGTACAGTAGTGGATCAAGGTATGCAACGAGCAGAAGTCATGATAAAAGGTCCCGGTCTCGGAAGAGATGCAGCATTACGAGCTATTCGTCGAAGTGGTATACTATTAACTTTCGTACGGGATGTAACTCCGATGCCACATAATGGCTGTAGACCTCCGAAAAAAAGACGTGTGTAGAACTGAACATTGAAGAAATATCAAGAGAAATAAAAGATTCGATGATCTAATCAAATAAAAGTACTATGGTTCGAGAGAAAGTAACAGTATCTACTCGGACACTACAGTGGAAGTGCGTTGAATCAAGAACAGACAGTAAACGCCTTTATTATGGACGCTTTATTCTGTCTCCACTTATGAAAGGCCAAGCCGACACAATAGGCATTGCAATGCGAAGAGCTTTACTTGGGGAAATAGAAGGAACATGTATCACACGTGTAAAATCTGAGAAAGTCCCACATGAATATTCTACCATAACGGGCATTCACGAATCGGTACATGAAATTTTAATGAATTTGAAAGAAATTGTATTGAGAAGTAAATTATATGGAACTTCTGACGCGTCTATTTGTGTCAAGGGTCCTGGATATGTAACTGCTCAAGATATCATCTTGCCACCTTATGTGGAAATCGTTGATAATACACAACATATAGCTAGTTTAACGGAACCAATTGATTTTTGTATTGGATTACAAATAGAGAGAAATCGTGGATATCTTATAAAAACGCCACATAACTTTCAAGATGGAAGTTATCCTATAGATGCTGTATTCATGCCTGTTCGAAACGCGAATCATAGTATTCATTCTTATGGGAATAGGAATGAAAAACAAGAGATACTTTTTATCGAAATATGGACAAACGGAAGTTTAACTCCGAAAGAAGCACTTCATGAAGCATCCCGAAATTTAATTGATTTATTTATTCCCTTTTTACATATGGAGGAAGACAACTTATATTTACAGGACAATCAACACACGGTTCCTTTATCCCCTTTTACCTTTCATGATAAATTGGCTAAACTCCTAAAAAACAAAAACAAAATAGCATTGAAATCGATTTTTATTGACCAATCAGAATTGTCTTCCAGGATCTATAATTGTCTTAAAAGGTCCAATATATATACATTAGTGGACCTTTTGAATAACAGCCAAGAAGATCTTATGAAAATTGAACATTTTCGTAGCGAAGATATAAAACAGATATTGGGCATTTTAGAAAAATATTTCGTAATTGATTTAGCAAAAAATAAGTTTTAAA